AGAAATTCGACCACCCCCTACATATTTGATAACCTCTCCTACGAAAAAACTCGCAATACCGACTCCATTCGTAATTCCATCAATTACTCGTCTATCAAAAAAATGAGTTAGTTCAGCTAATCTTCTTATACCTTTAGTAAAGGATATTACATAAAAAAAATCTATGTAACCACGATTATATGACCAATTATATATCACATTTATTATTTTACCCCCCAAAACTTTAATTTTATTAGGAACACTTCTAACAAATGAATTAAATAAATTTAAATTTTGTAAAGATGAATAAACAGGCTTATATAAAAAAGACGATATAAGAATTCCGAAATAAGCTATACTAACGGAAAAAGTTGCATTTGTGATAAATTCATACCAATCTACAGAATGGTTTCTATTTTTATGTAAAAGGTTTATAGACGAACTTAAGAATTTGGATAGTATATCCAAATTCATTCCTTCCTGATTGAATAACGGAATTCCTACGGCCCCAATGAACAACGTAAATAAAACTAATACAAGCATCGGAAATAACATAGTATTGTCCGACTCGTGGGGATATGAGAAAGTGTTTTTAGTGCCAAAACGAGCAATACTAATAAACGGATGTACCATACTTCTTACATTTCCATTATTATTAATCCAATACGTGTTTAAAAAATAAGTTTTTTCATTGTTTTTCGTAGTTAAAAAATCTAATAAACGAAAGCTTGTTTTAATAATTTTTTTTCCTTCTTTACCCCAGAGAGACATTGAATAGAACGAGCTATTTTTTTTGCCGCTGTAATTTTGAAAATAAACATTTAAATGTCCTTCAAAAGTAAGTAAATAGATACGAAACATATAAAATGCAGTTAATCCTGCCGTGGAACAAGCTATTATTGCAAAAATAGGTGAATACAACCAACTATCATTAAGAATTTCATCTTTGGACCAAAAACAAGCAAGAGGTGGAATACCACAAAGAGAAAGTGTACCTAATAAAAAAGCGGTTTTTGTAATTGGTACATGTTTTCTTAAACCGCCCATAAGAACCATATTCTGACTTTTATCTGGAGAATATCCAACAATAGTTTCCATCGAATGAATAATTGATCCAGATCCTAAGAACAACAATGCTTTCGAATAGGCATGAGTAATCAAATGAAATAAAGCAACTCGATAAGACCCCATACCTAGAGCTAACATCATATAACCCAATTGAGACATTGTAGAATAAGCTAAGCTTTTCTTAATATCTTTTTGAGCAAGAGCTAAAGTGGCTCCTAAAAGTAATGTTATTATACCTGTCAAAGCTATTAGATTTATTATGTAAGGTATAACTATGAAAAGAGGAAGAAGCCGAGCTACAAGAAAAATCCCTGCTGCTACCATAGTAGCGGCATGTATAAGAGCCGAAATGGGGGTAGGCCCTTCCATGGCATCAGGTAACCATACATGAAGGGGAAATTGGGCGGATTTTGCAACTGCGCCGGCAAATAATAGGAAGGCGCATAAGGTAACAAATAAAAAATTAACCTCATTATTATAAACCAAGTTATTAAATATCTCAAACAAATCCCGAAATTCAAAACTACCCGTTATCCAATAAAAACCCAAAATTCCTAATAATAAACCGAAATCCCCGACACGATTAGTTACAAACGCTTTTTGACAAGCATTCGCCGCACTAGGTCGTGTGAACCAAAAACCTATTAATAGATAAGAACACATTCCAACCAATTCCCAAAAAATATAAATTTGTATCAAATTAGAACTAGTAACTAATCCCAACATTGAAGTATTGGAAAAACTCATATAAGCAAAAAATCTCAAATATCCCTGATCATGAGACATATAATTATCACTATAAATAAGAACCATCATTCCAACAGTAGTGATTAATATTGACATAATAGAAGTAAGTGGATCAACCAAGCAGCCAAATTCTAAATAAAAATCATTATTGATGGTCCAAGACCATACATATTGATAGACGTAATTGTGATTTATTTCCTGAATAGAAAAATGGGCTGAAAAAATCATAACTATACTTAACAATAAAACACTCGGAAAAGCCCACATACGGCGAAGATTTTTTGTTGCCGTTGGAAAAAGTAGAAGTCCTGCTCCAATTAACATTGGAACTGGAAGTGGAATGAAAGGTATAATCCATGAATATTGATATGTATATTCCATAAAAAAAAAATAAAATATTTTTCTTAATTAATTGTTTCTGATTCACCGGTTCTTATTTGTTTTCTGTTGAAAGGGGTCAGTTAATAAAAAAAAATTAAGATATATAAAATAAAACTTAAATAAAATTTGCATTCTAATTATAATTATTACGTATTACAATAATTTATTTATATCTTTTATATCTATAGAGCGAGGATAGATAATTACACCAAAAACAGTGTTTGGTATGAATCATAAAGCGCATAACTTGACCCATAAAAACTATTTATTGTAATTGTAATTCGGTTATTCAGAATCATTAAACAATTTGTTTTGTAACTAATTGATTGTCTTCCATTACAATAAAAGCTATTTGTAGGAAATGCTATGATATCCAACACTTTATTTTATGTAAAATAAAAAAAAAGGGCAAATAAAATGCCTTTTATAATATAATAAAAAAATTATAGATTTTGTATCCTTTAACAGATTAACTACTAGTCCCACTCGAATTTGAGAATTAAAGTTGGGTGTACTCTTTCTTCGAGTTTGACCAATTAAATTAATTAATATAATAGAAAATTATTAAAGTTTTTTAATTAAGCGATAGAGGGGTTGGGTTATTAACCTTTTGATGTATTTTATTACATGTATAAATGTAACACGACGAAAATAGAAAGAAAACTAAACGCACAATCTTTTCTTTTTTGTTTGTATTGTATTTTATCAACTTCAATCAATTCTATTTGGCATAGGGGATTGTTGTTAGTAATATTTTATGCGATTTTTACACACCCCCCTTTTTTATGAAGGGAGTATGATTTAGAGAATAAATAGATAGAGAACAGTAAAGAAAAATTTATTTTGAACAATAGATGTCTTTCACATCCAACCGAAGAACCTATTATAATATAATTTTTTAATGGCAGTTCCAAAAAAACGCACCTCTATTTCAAAAAAACGGATTCGTAAAAATATTTGGAAAAGGAAGGGATATCGGGCAGCATTGAAAGCTTTTTCATTAGCGAAATCTCTTTCTACCGGGAGTTCTAAAAGTTTTTTTTGTGTAACAAATAAATAATAGTAATCAAACAATACAATAAAAAATCTTAATCGGTCTAATTAGAAAAGTAATCTAATTTTGTTTCTAATTTTTTTATAATATTTATAAGTTATAAGAATTTTAATTAACATCATAATAGTAAAATAATTTATATTTATATAATTTATATATAATAAAAAATAATATATATAAAAAAAATTATTTTATTATTTTATATTTATATAATAAATATAAATCATAAATAAAAATAATTAGTTTCATAATGTTTTAATTTAGAAGGCGTCTTTTTTCTTTCATTTCTGATATAGATAAGAATTCTGTTGTCTACTTAATTCGAAAAATTAATGGTACTTTTTTGTTTGAAAAAAGGATAAATGCAAGCACAAGGGTTCACCTTTCGTTTTAGTATATTTTATGATTTTCAGGATGGGGATTCTCACTTTCCCCATCGACTTGAATCAATAATAAAAATAAATTTATTTTTTATTATATATTATAATTATATATTAAAAATATTAGAATTATATATTAAAAGATATTATAATTATATATTATTATATATTAAAAGAAGGGTTCGTTGAAACTAATTGATTTAGTTTTAAATATGTTTTATAATCTTCTAAATCATTATTTTTCTAAATTATTATCACTATATAAACTCTTTAACCCAATTTAATTAAAAAAATCCCCTTTTACATTTTTAGGTAGTTATATGACTAATGTGCCAATTTTGAGTGATCCGTTTTAGATCCTATGGTTCGATTGGAAGATCGATCAAAATATAATATATATCAAAGATATAATATATATTAATTTAAAAATTTATAAAGTATTTTTTGAAGTACGGTACAATTTCGATAGAAATATAAAATATTGTTATATAATTGATACACCCATACTAATACCTAACTTAATTGGGTTGCTAAATCTTAACACAAATTCTCTACACAACGAAAAACCCTAAGAATTCATATAAAAATAACTATGCAAATATTTACAAAAACCCCTTGAGTGTATCGCTGAAATTGTGTTATATAAAAATTATATTTTATCGATAAAATTTTTTTTTTATTTTAGATTAATAAAATAAATGATAAAATAAATGAATCATTAAAAAATGCAAACGAGACAGAACATTGCTTTTAGTTCTATCTATGGATTGAAGTAAAAATAATCTAGTTCCAACCGTAACATTTTTGTTTTAGGAAAACATAAAGTAATAACTTACGAAAAACTACATTTTTAGTTCAGTTAAATAAAATTGACATTCTAAAATAATAAATAAAAAGATAATAAATATTATTAACGAAAACGTTTAAATCCCTAATTCTTAAACAAGTTTTTATTCATCAATTTAATGGTTTCCTAAAAAAATATTGCATTTAATTAACTCCTTCAATCTCGACGATTGAATAAAAATAGGTTATTATGATTTCGAATAAGCCGCTATGGTGAAATAGGTAGACACGCTGCTCTTAGGAAGCAGTGCTAGAGCATCTCGGTTCGAGTCCGAGTGGCGGCATGGCATCTTCTAAAAGAGTAAGTCCTATAATGAATTCAATTCCCGATTTCAATTCCTATAATTGCGGGACCCCCTTTTAATAATTTTTATGATATTTTCAACTTTAGAGCATATATTAACTCATATATCCTTTTCTATCGTTTCAATTGTAATTACAATTCATTTGATAACTTTATTAGTCGATGAAATCGTAGGACTATATGATTCGTCAGAAAAGGGTATGATAGTTACTTTTTTCTGCATAACAGGATTATTAGTTAC